ATGCAGTTATTGATAGACAGAAAAATCATGGTATGCATTTTCGTGTACTAGCTAAAGCATTACGTATGTCTGGCGGAGATCATATTCACGCTGGTACAGTAGTGGGTAAACTGGAAGGGGAACGTGAGATGACTTTGGGTTTTGTTGATTTGTTACGTGATGATTTTATTGAAAAAGATCGAAGTCGTGGTATCTTTTTCACTCAAGACTGGGTCTCTATGCCAGGTGTTCTGCCCGTGGCTTCAGGGGGTATTCATGTTTGGCATATGCCTGCCCTAACCGAAATCTTTGGGGATGATTCCGTACTACAGTTTGGTGGAGGAACTTTAGGGCACCCTTGGGGAAATGCACCCGGTGCAGTAGCTAATCGGGTGTCTTTAGAAGCATGTGTACAAGCTCGTAATGAGGGACGTGATCTTGCTCGTGAAGGTAATGATATTATTCGTGAAGCTGCCAAATGGAGTCCTGAGCTAGCCGCTGCTTGTGAAATATGGAAAGAGATCACATTCGAGTTCGAACCAGTGGATAAGGTGGATAAGGTAGAAAAAGAGACAAAATAAGTGCGTATAATTTAGCAATTCCTGTTTGTTCTCCTAATTGATTGCAATGAAACTTGGCCCAATCTTTCTTTTCCTCAAAAAAAGAAAGATTGGGCCGAATAAAAAGAAAGACATCTTATACTAAATCCTATAATACTATGAACTATGAGGGTCTTTGTGTATTTGCATATATCTTTTATATGTACAGACCTTACGATAGATATACAATACGATATACAAGTATATACAAAATATAAACATAAGAAGATAAGATCGAAGGAAGACTAAACAACTTATCTATTCTATTCTTTATTGTTAGATCCATAGGCTGAATTATGGATCCTTGGGATTGGATTGGTGGATCATTTTCTATTCCTTAGTTTCAGGCCATAGATCAAGCCAAGGGAAGGATCCCTTCTACCCCTATCCTGTATATTGTCTTTTTCGTTCCCTGTTGTAATAGAAACTCATTTTCTTATTTGACTATATGACACGAGATTCTACGAGACGAGAATTCATTTTGAATTTATGGGAAGAAACAACTATGTATCTTTTTGATGAGAATTGAAAGTTTTACATGAGAGAAACCTGTCTTTATATATCTTTTTTTGAGGAAAAAATTCTATCATAATATTGAAATGATTCAACAGATTCCTCAAAAGGAGATCTTTTCAAGACTCGCTCGTTTTTCATTAACAATCTGAATGATTGGATCATAATCATATGCTTCATTTGAATTCTGATGAGAAAGAAAAAGAAATAGTAAAATGATTTTTTATTCATCGAATGACTATTCATCTATTAGTATTAGGTTTTCATAAAATAGGGGGCGGAAAGAATCTATGGAAAAATGTTGGTTCAATTCGATGTTGTCTAACAAGAAGTTAGAACATAGGTGTGGACTAAGTAAATCAATGGATAGTCTTGATGCTCTTGGACATACCAGTGGAAGTGAAGAAACTCTTCTAAATGATGCGGAGAAAAAGATTACTAGTTGGCACAGTTTTAGTTTCAGTAATATTAATTATCTAAATTATTTATTTGATAGCAGGAATTTTTGGAGTTTGATCTCTGATCATACTTTTTTAGTTAGAAATAGTAATGGTGACACTTCTTCTTTATATTTTGATATTGAAAATCAGATTTTTGATATTTACAATGCTAGTTCTTCTTTGAGTGAACTAGAGATTCTTTTTCCTAGTTATTTGAATAGTGGATCTAGTAGTAGTAATTACTACTATTATTATTCCATGTATGATACTCAATCTAATTGGAATAATCACATTAATAGTTGCATTGATAGTTATCTTCGTTTTGAAATCAGTCTTAAGAGTGACATTTACAGTGGTATCGACAGTTACATTTCTAGTTTCATTTGTACGGAAAGTATAAGTAGTATTGAAAGTGGAAATTCTAGTATCAAAACTAGTAGCAGTTCTTTCAATATAAGAGAAAGATCTAATGATTTAGATATCAATACAAAATACAAGCAGTTATGGGTTCAATGTGAGAATTGTTATGGATTAAATTATAAAAAATCTTTTAGTTCAAAAATGAATATTTGTGAACACTGCGGATATCATTTGAAAATGAGTAGTTCAGATAGAATTGAACTCTTTATTGATCCTGGCACTTGGGAGCCTATGGATGAAGATATGGTCTCTATGGACCCCATTGAATTTCATTCAGAGGAGGAACCTTATATAGATCGCATCTCTTTTTATCAAAGAAAAACGGGTTTAACTGAAGCTGTTCAAACGGGCGTAGGTCAATTAAATAGTATTCCCATAGCAATTGGAGTTATGGATTTTCAGTTTATGGGAGGTAGTATGGGATCTGTAGTAGGTGAGAAAATCACCCGTTTGATCGAGTATGCTACTAATCGATCTCTACCTGTCATTATTGTGTGTGCTTCTGGAGGAGCACGCATGCAAGAAGGGAGTTTGAGCTTGATGCAAATGGCTAAAATATCTTCTGCTTCATATGATTATCAATCAAAGAAAAAGTTATTCTATGTATCAATCCTTACATCTCCTACAACTGGCGGAGTTACAGCAAGTTTTGGTATGTTGGGAGATATCATTATTGCTGAACCTAATGCCTACATTGCTTTTGCGGGTAAAAGAGTAATTGAACAAACATTGAAAAAGACAGTACCCGACGGTTCACAAGCGGCTGAGTATTTATTCCTTAAGGGCTTATTCGACCCAATTGTACCACGTAATCCTTTAAAAGGTGTTCTGAATGAGTTATTTCAGCTACATGGTTTCCTTCCCTTGAATCAAGATTAAAAAAAGATTTTAAAAAAGATTGAAATTCTTCATTTTCAAATGGAAGTATAGCACTAGCTTCAGTTATTTTTCTTTGTAGCGAATAAGCATTTAGTTCATTCTAATGAAAAAAACAAAACTAAGAAGATGGTGTTTTCTTTGGGTACATCAGTTATAAGTGTAGTAAGAGTCAAAAGTTTTGGATAATGACTTTTTGCCCCGGATCCTTTTTTTATTCTACCTCTATTCCTGATTAGGAATAAGCATCCCTCTATCGACAAGATAAAAAAGAATTTATTTCTCCTTCCGAGAAATCCGGGAAAGAAAAATAAAATATTAAAATAGGAAAGAAAAAGAAAGAAGAAATCTCAAATAAAATAAAGAAAATAGAAATATTCAAATAACAAATAAGAAGAATATAGAAGTTCTTTCTATTTAGCGAGAACCCCCGTTTTTCACTAGGAATCCCTTTTTGTTGAATAAGATTGGTTAAAGTCGGGAATTCATAAGAAACTCTTTTCTATCTTTCCTTTCAAAACAAAAAAGGTGTTTTGAAAGGAAAGATAGAAAGACGATGAAGATAAGGATGGGAGAAGAAGAATCCAATTTCTGAAAGCGGATTCTCATACATATTTGTGTAGAAAGAGGAATAGGTACACTTCATTTAGTTCTACATTCATTTATTCTGAAATACTTCATATTAAGATTATCTTAATATTCTTTCTAATAGATAGACTTATCATAAGATATCTTTATAATTATAATTTAGAATTATAATAGGTACAAATATGAAATCGAGGTACCCATTCTATGATAGATTTGAACTTTCCCTCTATTTTTGTTCCTTTAGTGGGCCTAGTCTTTCCGGCAATCGCAATGGCTTCTTTATCTCTTTATGTCCAAAGAAATAAGATTGTTTAAATATGATGGGACCAAATCTCATCAATCTCTTTCAACACTGGATCATCATACAGATACTCTTTTAATGTAATATGGTAGGATATATGATATGTGGCCTTTCCGAAAACAAATGGAAGAGTTGTTTTGTTATGTATGCCGATGCATAATATACGCATTAATGCGTGTATATGCGATTATAGCTTAATCAATTAAATGATTCAATTCAAAATGATCATCAGCAAATCTTTTTTGAAAAAGATTTGAAATAGAAACTCAATGTATCTAACCAATTATTCCTAAAGGTTCCCGTCGGAATGCTGCTAGTTGATGAAAGTTACTTCGGGATCAAGCAATAAAAATCGAGTCAAATCCATTTGAGTTATTCTCTCAATTCCAATCGAATGCAACTGGATCTAGTATAGTATGAACTGGCGATCAGAACATATATGGATAGAACTTATAACGGGGTCTCGAAAAACAAGTAATTTTTGCTGGGCCTTTATTCTTTTTTTAGGTTCATTAGGATTCTTAGTGGTTGGAACTTCCAGTTATCTTGGTAAAAATCTGATATCCGTATTTCCGTCTCAGCAAATTCTTTTTTTCCCACAAGGAATCGTGATGTCTTTCTATGGGATCGCAGGTCTATTCATTAGTTCTTATTTGTGGTGCACAATTTCATGGAATGTAGGTAGTGGTTATGACCGATTTGATAGAAAAGAAGGGATAATGTCCCTTTTTCGTTGGGGATTTCCTGGAAGAAATCGTCGTATCTTCCTTCGTTTCTTTCTGAAAGATATCCAATCAATCAGAATGGAGGTGAGAGAGGGTCTTTTTCCTCGCCGTGTCCTTTATATGGAAATCAGGGGCCAAGGAGCCATTCCCTTGACCCGTACTGATGAGAATTTGACTCCACGAGAAATTGAACAAAAAGCTGCCGAATTGGCCTATTTCTTGCGCGTACCCATTGAAGTATTTTGAAATGAACTGAAGAAGAAATCTCAGATAGAATCGACGAATGAAACAGGTTCATTAACAATTCACATCACGGAAACAGAATGAAAAAAAAGAAAGCATTGGCTTCCCTCCCATATCTAAGGAGAATAGAAACTATTTGTACACAAAAACTCTTTTGTATACGCATACACATGGCGTCCAGCTTCATTCTTTATACTAGTAAAAGGTCTAATAAGTATAGATTCATCAAATATCCTAACATGTCTTTTCTTTTCGTAAAACAGAATTCCTCTTTTTAGGCCTTTGAATTGATACCCTATCCCCGCGCTGCGGTTAGACAGTGAAATCTTTCGAATTCGAAAATGAAGAGGAAATCGGTTATAAAAGAAGATTTCGTCTTTAAAGTGATACCCTATCCCCGCGCTGCGGTTAGACAGTGAAATCTTTCGAATTCGAAAATGAAGAGGAAATCGGTTCTAATTTGCCTAATTGAGATCTCTGGAATATGGAAAGAATATTTACTTCTTTTTTGTTTCATTCGAAAAGGGCCCTTCTTCTATGTTCTATTCTAGATCCAAAGACTCAATTCTTACACAAAAACAAAAATAGGAAAAGAACCATAGGTTCGATACCTTGTTCTTGTTAGAGTTATAGGCTCTTGTTATCTAATTCGAAATGAACTGAAGAAGAAATCTCAGATAGAATCGACGAATGAAACAGGTTCATTAACAATTCACATCACGGAAACAGAATGAAAAAAAAGAAAGCATTGGCTTCCCTCCCATATCTTGTGTCTATACTCTTTTTGCCCTGGTGGGTTTCTCTCTCATTTAAGAAATGTCTAGAAACTTGGGTTCTTAATTGGTGGAATACCAGGCAATCCGAAATCCTTTTGAATGATATTCAAGAGAAAAATGTTCTAGAAAAATTTATGGAATTAGAAGAACTATTCCTGTTGGACGAGATGATAAAGGAGTACTCGGAGACACATATGCAAAGGCTTCGTATAGGAATGCACAAGGAAACAATACAATTGGTCCAAAGACACAATGAATCTCATTTCCATATCATTTTGCATTTCTCTACAAATCTAATCTGTTTCGCTATTCTAAGTGGTTATTTTTTTCTGGGTAATGAAGAACTTTTCATTCTAAATTCTTGGATTCAGGAATTTCTCTATAACTTAAGTGATACAATCAAAGCTTTTTCGATTCTTTTAGTTACTGATTTATGGATCGGATTTCACTCGACCCATGGTTGGGAACTAATGATTGGTTCGATCTACAACGATTTTGGATTGGCTCAGAATGATCAGATTATATCTGGTCTTGTTTCCACTTTTCCAGTGATTCTAGATACAATTGTGAAATATTGGATCTTCCATTTTTTAAATCGTGTATCTCCTTCGCTTGTAGTAATTTATCATTCAATGAATGAATAATTCATTAGATCTTTTGATATCAATCAAATCAGAATCTTTCTTCATGTATAAATAAATCATTTTTCATCTTACTTATTCTTTATACTTCTACCTTTTCAATTCAAGGTATTCATACTATATTCCACCAGTACAATTCTTTCAGTACAATCAATACAATGGCAAACTTGTGGATAGGGAATTCTACTAGTTACCTATCAAATTTATTGTAGAAATTCCGGGGATCAATGATTGGACCATGCAAAATAGAAAGACTTTTTCTTGGGTAAAAGAACAGATGACTCGATCCATTTATGTATCGATCATGATATATGCAATAACTCGAGCATCTATTTCAAATGCATATCCCATTTTTGCGCAGCAGGGTTATGAAAATCCACGAGAAGCAACTGGGCGAATTGTATGTGCCAATTGCCATTTAGCTAATAAGCCCGTGGATATTGAAGTTCCGCAAGCTGTGCTTCCTGATACTGTATTTGAAGCAGTTGTTCGAATTCCTTATGATATGCAACTTAAACAAGTTCTTGCTAATGGTAAAAAGGGAGCTTTGAATGTAGGAGCTGTTCTTATTTTACCTGAGGGATTTGAATTAGCCCCCCCCGATCGTATTTCTCCCGAAATGAAAGAAAAGATGGGCAATCTTTCTTTTCAGTTTTATCGTCCTAATAAAAGAAATATTCTTGTGATAGGTCCTGTTCCCGGTCAGAAATATAGTGAAATCGTATTTCCTATTCTTTCCCCCGACCCTGCTACGAAAAAAGACGTTCACTTCTTAAAATATCCCATATATGTAGGTGGGAACAGGGGAAGGGGTCAGATTTATCCTGATGGTAGCAAGAGTAACAATACAGTTTATAATGCTACATCTGCTGGTATAGTAAGCAGAATAGCACGTAAAGAAAAGGGGGGATATGAAATAACCATAGTTGATGCTTCAGAAGGACGTCAAGTGGTTGATATTATACCTCCAGGACCAGAACTTCTTGTTTCAGAAGGTGAATCCATCAAGCTTGATCAACCATTAACAAGTAATCCAAATGTAGGAGGTTTTGGTCAGGGAGACGCAGAAATAGTGCTTCAAGATCCATTACGAGTCCAAGGCCTTCTGTTATTCTTGGCATCTGTGATTTTGGCACAAATCTTTTTGGTTCTGAAAAAGAAACAGTTTGAAAAGGTTCAGTTGTACGAAATGAATTTCTAGATCTAGAGATTCCTTAAAATAAAGTTGGTAAAAGTGCCAAATTCTTGTTGATCAATAGAATGATATATGATTCAAAAAATTCTATTTCTATAAGTCTTTTCTTTGTTTGTTTTTTTTTTTATACTCTTTTTTATTTTGCGGGATGTCTGAAACTCATTACTTGTATACCATTCCTAATTATAGAAAATAAGCATACAA